GCACACTTCATTTCTGTAAATACTGCATATTGGATAGAATCCATAAATAGAAATAGATTTTCCTACCTATGAGTTCTATTCTAGTCTCAATAAGAATGCTAGCTCTTATTGTTCTTATTGTATTGTTAATATGTTCTATTCTCTATAGAATATACCACACCAATTCGTTATCTATGGATCACGAGATTACTTTGCTACAGAGCCGATTCAAATCAACTTATTCTTATTGGTAATGAATGGTAGACAGACTTATTGGAGAGTTTGTCGTGCATCCAGTAGGAATTGAACCTACGAATTCGCCAATTATGAGTTGGGCGCTTTAACCATTCAGCCATGGATGCTTAGCGGGGATCCTCATACATGGTGAATAACCAAATTCCAATTGAAAGAAAATCTTTAGGATAAATCAATGCAATTGGGGCAGTATTTTTTTTTATGATAGGGCTCAAATCCTGCATTTTCGAATTGCCAGGTATGGCATTTCCATAATATGAAAGATCCTGCCAAAATAAGAAAGATGATAAGACAAAGTATTGTGATAAAAAGAGAGATCTAAAATATGAGAATGGATTGCAGGCTTGCATTATATATATTTTTACATTATATATATTATATATTTATAAAATATATAATAAATTTATATATAATAAAAGAACACTCCAGACTCAAAGTACACTACAGTCATTCATTTAATTCATTTCATTTAATTCATTTGAATATTTATGCCCGTTGGAGTTCCAAAAATATACATAATCCTTGACATTAAAGGTAACGTACCAGTAAAGAGTCAAATAGAACGCTTTAACGATGACTTTTTTGGTGACGAGTTAGATGAGGAGTTGGGTGACGAGTTAGATGAGGGTTCTGAGAACAAGCTCGCGGTTGAGCATCAGGAGAGGTTTGGGTTTGGTAAGGGATTTGAGAATGAGAAGAAGGTTGGTCAGGCTTCTGAGAATAATAATAAGGGTCATAATGACAATTCCTTTTCTAACGCGTCTTTTGAGAGTCAAAAACAAGTAAACTTTGAGGATGACGATAAAGATGACAATGCTTTAGAGGCCGCCGAAAAAAGAAAAAAAAAGAAGAAGAAGAAGAAAACCAAAAAGAACATTGGCATGACTTATTTGAGGTACTTCATCGTGAGGGACTCGTTTTTATAGGCCGAGAAATGACAATGAAGTACGCAAACAAAGTCGTAAGTCTTATGGTATATTTCGATCGGGAGGACAATCCTAAACGGACTCCAACCATGTTTATAAACTCTCCTGGGGGATTCGTATTTGCCGGGCTTGCTATTTATGATACTATGGACCTTCTACGTTATGGAAATAAGGTACAGACCATAGTCATAGGAATAGCTGCTTCCATGGCATCTGTTGTTCTGATCGGAGGAGGTCTACGCGTAGCATTCACTCATGCGAAGGTAATGATTCATCAACCTAGTATGAAGGCGTTTGAGAACGAGTCAAGCGAAATTGCGCTTGAAGCGCGTGTACTAATGGATTTGCGCCACAGCATCACAGAAATTTATGAACGAAAAACAGCAAGACCCTACTGGTCTATAAATGCAGACTTGGAATGCGATAAGTTTATGTCAGCAACTCAGGCCCGAGATTATGGAATTGTTGATGGGGTAGCTCCAAGAAAAATAGACGACGACAACGACGTATTTGACGAAACTTTTTCTTTTTGAAACAGAATTTGCTCAAATTCAAATCCCCGGCTTTCTATGTTCTATTCTTATCTATGTTCTATTCTTACCGGATTGCGTTTTAAATTCTTAAATTCTATTAATCGAGTAAAGTAAATAGAAGGGATTTAGAAGCTTCCGGTTAGGATGGATCTAAACCAGTCCATTAGGTATATGATTTAGCATGCCAACTACTAGACAACTTATTAGAAACACAAGACAGCCAATCAGAAATGCCACGAAAACACCCGCTCTTAGGGGATGCCCTCAGCGTCGAGGGACATGTACTAGGACGTATGTGCGACTCGTTCAGATCACGAGATTACGGGCTGAGAAAAGAATTGTCCAGTATCAACGAACAGTACTGGAGAATAGAATGAACCCTATCTAAAAACGAAAAAATCTATCATATTCTTCTACTGTGTCTGAAATTTATGGTTTTTATTTTATTGGTTCAAATCCAATCACCCCAATTTGGATTTAAGAGGAGTAAAGAATGCCCCATTGGGAGCAAATGCTTATCCCATTAAGCGGGGGGGAAATTCTATTTTAAAAGCGGAAAGAGTATACCTCTGTTCTTGCAAGAACGGACTAAGAGGGTCAGCTACCTAGCGAATCTTTCTAATTACATACCGTTACTGTATAGGTAGGTCTCTTTGGGAAAGACCTATTACTCAATAATTTATAGGTAGAGCCAAAGAAAGAGTGGGAACTGTACAAGTTTCCACTCACATTGATTAAAGGAAAGAGGGGGCTCCGGTGTATAGAAGAGACCTGACCGTTCAAAGAAGAAAAAGGAACCATAGAAACGATGGAACCCACTATTATTGACTTAATTTCTATTTACTCTTTTTTATTAAAAAGTGTTTTTGATACTTAGTTTTTGATACTTAGTATGAATATAATTTTTGATTTCAAGGCGAAATGCCTAGAAAAAAAAGAAAAAATCGTGGTTGGGAAGGTTAGAGTAGCAAAAGCCATTGGAATTTTTATTTTATACATTGGAAAAATATGTTTTGTTATTACTAAACTAGGAAAGGGAAAAGAGTAACTGCAAAATCAAATCCATTAACATTAGTTATTCATCAAAGTTTCATTTATTTAATGCCCAGAACTCCGCGAGGCTCTACAGCTCGGAAACGTCGAGCAAAAATGCATTTATTTGCATCGGGCGCTCGAGGGGCTTATTCAACCCTTACTCGAGTTATTGCTCAAGAGATAGCAAAAGCGTTAGCTTCGGCTTATCGTGATAGAGCTAGGCAAAAAAGGGATTTTCGTCGTTTGTGGATCACTCGGATAAATGGAGTAATTCGCAAAAATGCGGTATTGAATAGTTTTCGCAAAAATGCGGTATTGAATAGTTATAGTCGATTTATGTATAATCTATACAAGGAACAGTTAGTTCTTAATCGTAAAATGCTTGCACAAATAGCTATCTCAAATAGGAATTGTCTTTACACAATTTATAGCTATTTCAAATGGGAATTGTTTTTCAAAAATTTGCGGTACCGCAATTCCAGTGAGATTCTAAAATAAGGAGATTGGGATGAATCCATCAAACTATTTTATCTTTTATTTTATCTTTTAATTGAGTTCAAACTGAATTTGAATTCAATTAAATTAAAAAGCGCAGTTCCTTAGAGGATGCACTCAATCAGGGTAGAGTCGAAAGATATGAGTATAATAAAATATCGTGGTCAAAATGCACACACGTGCATAATAAATAAAAAAAAGAACCTCCCCCCTAATTCTTTTTTTTATTACGACACAGCAATTTAGCAATTTACTTCAGGTTGTAATTTGGATTCAATTGAAGAGTTAGCCTATTCTATTATTTTGTTTTTTTTTTGCCGGCTCTGTAAAAAATTGTTCTTTTTTTTTTCGGCGGATTCCCTGAAAAATCTTTTTTGTTTTGTTTTTGTCGGGCGACTCGGGCGGCTTCGTACTTTTTTTGTTGTTCGATCTTTTTTTGTTTTTTCGATGAGTGGGTTCGTTCCGTGAAAAGATACCAAACATAAAATACGAGCTTGTTTTATAGCACGATCAAGAAGTCCTTGTTGTTGTAAGGTCAATCTATTCACTCGTCTTAATAGGATTTTTCCTTGTTTACTAATAAATTGACAAATAAAACTAATGTTTGTATAATGGATTTCGTCCCCCTTTTGTAGTGGGCGTAAGCGTCGACGAAAAGGTCGCTTTTTTTTGAAAAAGCGTCGCTTTTTTTTTTTTTTCAATTTTTTAAAAACATTCAAAAAAGTGGACTTGGGTTTCAAAAAGAGTCGCTTGGGTTTATCCATGGTTTGTTTATTCCTTATCCGGAAAATCCCGTTTCGATCGGATCAAAAATGATTTATTTATAATTCGAAAAATTCGAAAGAGTTACTTTGTTTATATATAGCATAATGCATAATATAGCATAATATTAAAGATATCTTATATTTCTTATTTCGAATTATTATTATAAAAGATATATAATATATAATAGATATATAATGAATGTCCTTTTTATGCTCCTTGGAAAGGTGACACGAAGCTCTTCGGTTCAATCTCCTATCTCCCCGTGAAGCGTATGTTTGAAACAATGGGGGCAGAATTTTCTCAATTCCAATTGACTAGACGTATTGTGTCGATTTTTTTGAGTAATATATCTGGAAATGCCTGATGATTCCTTTTTTTTATTTTTATTATTAATACCATTTCGAACACAACTCGTACATTCCAAAACAACCCTTACTCGGGCATCTTTACCCTTAGCCATAAAATAAACCTCCTTGTTATTTTTTGTGGTTTTTTGATTCACCCAACTCCTCTCTCTTTCCGACCCAAAGCGAAGAAAAAGAAACAAAAAAAAGAAGTTGCTACCTCGAAATCTAATTATGAAAGATTTGGTTGCAATCAATAGAGTAATATTCAATAATACGTAATACAAAAATAATACGTAATACACGGATTTCTAACTCTCTCTATTTCTATTTAGAATTGCAGTCCAACATCTTTGTTTAAGTATCCTATACAACAATCTTCCCTAAACACATTTTGGTTCATTCTTTCACTCTATTATTAATAAAAGGGCAATCGGGATCGGAAGCCGAGTTCTCCTTCGACTGAGCCCACCCTTTACTTTCTCTTATCTTACCCTACCCCCAGCTCCCATTCGATTCTATCTCTTTAATAAAAAGAAAGGAGGGAGGAGGAGGAGAGGGATTAATCACAGATTTTTGACTGTGGTTGTATCTCTAATCTTCTGCATCCCTTCCCATATCAATAACTATAAATTACAATGAAAAAAAGGGGAATGTCAGCGCATCCGGAAAGAAACGATTAATCTCTATCAATAGACCTGCCAAAGTCCCGAACCATAGAGTGCTTATTACTGGCGCCGCGGAGAGATATGTTTTTAGATCTCGCATTTTAATTTTATTTGAAATCCTCCCTCGGTATTACTTATTATAAGACATAAAGGTAATACGTATATGATCGAATGTATATAGTTACGGACTTCTTTTATTTCTACGAAAATTCATAATTCAAATTGCAATGTAGAATAATTCGGTAAATAAGATTGTCACTTTCCTAAAACGGAAAGCAACGATATGCCCCCCCTCCGCCTGCGCCTGAACTGAACATTTTCAACAACTATTTCTTCCATTTTTCTTTATGACTATTTCGATTTCATGTGTAGATAAATGTGGATAAACCTTTATATTATCTTATTAGTTATAATAATAATATTAGAATTATTATCTTATTCTTATAGAATAATATTAGAATTATTATCTTATATATTCTATTCATATATGTATATAATATATGTATATGTCTTATATGATACCGAGATCAAAAGATAAAAAAAAGAAATGGCAAGAGAAATCCTCTCTATCAATAGAAGAAATAGGGGTATGGAAAACAATACAGGAATTCCACACTGTAGACCAATTGAACGAAAAGAAAGGGATGTAGCGCAGTTTGGTAGCGCGTTTGTTTTGGGTACAAAATGTCACGGGTTCAAATCCTGTCATCCCTAAATACTGCTTCGCCTAAGCAGTCACGAGAGATCCGTTGCGGTTGAGTTCGATTCCAATTGGACATACAGAATTTCTCATTTTATGGTATAATATATGATAGGATAGGATAGATATCCAAATTGTATTCGGGTTACAACAAGGAAGAATCTTGTCTTATTTTTTTCTGATAAAAAAGAAAAGCGCCCTTAGTTCAGTTCGGTAGAACGCGGGTCTCCAAAACCCGATGTCGTAGGTTCAAATCCTACAGAGCGCGATTTCATTCTTCGTGAATCAAAATAAGACCGAAATTTTGAAAGATAAATCCGAACTTGACCTCCCATGGATAAAAGGAGGAGGTCAGTAAAAAAAAAATGCTAATTAATCAAAGGCCCGATTGATCGCCACGTCTGTATTGTAAATATGCAGTTACAAATAATCCAGCCAAAGTAATAGGAATTAGACCCAAAACGATTCCAAATAGAAAAACTTCAATCATTTCCATTTCGTTGAAGAGGAAAAAAGAGAGGTAATATAGATCTCTAAATATTAATCCATCTTACCCATAAATCTCAACGACCAATAATTTACAATTGAGGCGTTAAAAAACTCTAGAATCTATGGTAGGTAGAGAAAGGTTTCGTTTTATGAATTCTTCATTCAGTATTCAATTCATTTCAAATAAGTCGTATCTTGCTCAGACCAATAAATAGAGCTGCGCTTAGAGTTAAAGCCACTAGTAGAAAACCAAAATAACTAGTTATAGTAGACATGAAAGAACTAAATGAAATATGTTTTTTTATACGTATGTTTAGAAAGCATTTCCTTAAGTTTCGTTTTGGTTGGAAAGAAAGATAGGAGGAGAAGATAAGCCAAAATACCAATTGGAAGAATAAGTTCAATTGGTATTTTTTTATTCATTAATCATTATAGTTGTTGCTAACAAGAATAGACTAGCAAAGGTATAAAAAGAAATCAATTAAGCATTTGCCCACCCATTCCAATTCCAAACCAACAGATTTATTTAACAACTCTTGAATAAACTTGAGTAAAATAATATTCAAATTGAAAAAAAAAAGAAAATAATAATAAGAAATGTATCCTGTAATTTCATTCAAAAAATAACATTTGATTTGTTTTATTTGACTGAATATAGAAAAAACTTGGAAAATCATTTGTATTTTTATCTTTTTTTTTTAGTATCTACTATTTGATTTGTTACTGGTCAACTAATCAATTCCTAAAAAAAAGATTACAAGACCCTTCATACATTTCTAGAACCCCACCTGTGAGGTTCATAGTTTATACTTTATCGAATCTCCCGTTTCTAGTTAATGGAAGAGCTCTTATACTATACGACAACTACAGGGATTTTGGGGATTTTATAAGGATCCACGATTCTACATCGACAAGCAATAAGAAAGAAAAGACGAAACAAATTATCTCGAACTTCCTTTCGATACGGGTTGGAATTTCCTTGCTGTGTCAGAAAAAGGATAGTTATACTGATTCGGTATACTCTAAAAACACCCTAGGTACAATATGGACGATCTCACAAAGGTACCATTTCAGTGAATTTACCCATTTACTGATCTCATCTTTTACAGAATCGATCCCCTTTTTGAATGTACAAGAATATGTGGAGCTCAGCATGTCCGGAAGCACAGGAGAACGTTCTTTTGCTGATATTATCACCAGTATTCGATACTGGATAATTCATAGCATTACTATACCCTCCCTATTCATTGCGGGTTGGTTATTCGTCAGCACAGGTTTAGCTTACGATGTGTTTGGAAGCCCTCGTCCAAA